CTTTGTAGCAGGGTCGGGGGAAAGAATGGGAAAGACGATTTCACTATATTTTTGACCTGGAACAGGACCTATCACAAGAATATTTCTTTTATTAGGACGATAACTCAGAAAAGATAGATTTCCTATCTTTTCTTTCACCTCGGGAGAAATACGATCGGTGGGGGCTAATTCGAATCCCTCGGGTAAAATAAGAACAGCCCCCACGTTCAAAGCCCCTTTTTTACCATTAGCAAGGACTTGTTTCACTTGCATATCATAAGGAATTCGAACAACTGCTTCAAATACAGTATCAGGAAGTACAGCTTGCGGAACTTCAATATCCACAGGCTTATTAGCTAAATGGCAATTGGCGCATACAATTCGCCCGGTTGCTTCTCGTGGATTTTCATAACTTTTCTGCGCAAAAATGGGATACGCATTTGAAATAGATGCTCGAGTTATTACATATATCATGATCGATACAGAAATAAATTGAGTCATCTGTTCCTTTACCCAAGAAGAAGTATTTCTATTTTGCATGATCCAATCATTGATCCCGGAATTTCTACAATAAATTAGATAGGTAGCTAGTATAGTTCCCTATCCACGAGTCTGCCATTGTACTGAAAAAATTCGACGAAAACAGGACGAAGGCCTTGAAAAGTATAAAGAATGAGAAAAATAAAAAATGCCCTTTTTTTATGTGAAAAAACTTTTTGATTGATATCAGGAAATCAAATAAGTTTATCATTCATTCATTGAATGATAAATGACTACAAGCGAAGGAGATACGCGATTTAAAAAACGGAAGATCCAATATTTCACAATTGTATCTAGAATAACTGGAAAAGTGGAAACAAGACCAGATATAATTTGCTCATTATGAGCCAATCCAAAATCATTGTAGATCGAACCAATCATTAGTTCCCAACCATGGGTTGAGTGAAATCCAATCCATAAATCAGTAACTAAAAGAATAGAAAAAGCTTTTATTGTGTCACTTAAGTTATAGAAGAATTCCTGAATCCAAGAATTCAGAATAACAAGTTCTTCATTACCCAGAATAAAATAACCACTTAGAATAGTAAAACAGATTATATTTGTCGACAAATGCAAAATGATATGGAGATGATATTCATTATGTGTTTTGACCAATTGTATCGTTTCTTTGTGTATTCCTATACGAAGCTTTTTTATATGTGTCTCTGGGTATTCTTTTATCATTTCATCCAACAAGAATAGTTCTTCTAATTCTAGGAATTTTTCTAAAACATTTTTCTCTTGAATATCATTCAAAAAATTTTCGGATTGCCTAGTATTCCACCAATGAATAATCCAAGGTTCCAGACTTTTTTGAAATGAGAGAGAGATCCACCAGGGCAAAAATATTATAGATGCAAGATACGCGAGGGAAGCCAATGCTTTCTTTTTTTTCATTTTTTTTTTTCTGTGAATTGTTAATGAACTGCTTCATTTGTCAACTTTATCTGATCTTATATTTCTCTAAAGCACGAGTTCTATAACAAGGTATCGAACCTATGGATCTATTCCCAGTTTTTTGTAAAAATGTAGTCCTTAGATCTAGAAAAAAGAATATAGAAATAGAATTAAGGATCCCGTTTCGAATGAAATCGAATGAAATATATATATTTATAATAGAATAAGTAAATTCTAAGTAAATGGGATTTCCGAATATCTCAATTGGATAAATCCGAACGAATTTGTTCCTTTTGATAAAAATTCAAAAAACTTCAATTGGTACGCGCAGGAAATAGGCCAATTCGGCAGCTTTTTGTTCAATTTCTCGTGGAGTCAAATTCTCATCAGTACGAGTCAAGGGGATGGTTCCTTGGCCTCTGATTTCCATATAAAGAATACGACGAGGAAAAAGACCCTCTTTAACCTCCATTCTGATTGATTGGATATCTTTCATAAAGAAGCGAAGGAAAATGCGACGATTTATTCCGGGGAATCCCCAACGAAAAATACACATTATTTCTTCTTTTCTATCGAATCGATCATAACCACTACCTACATTCCACGATATTGTGCACCACAAATAGGAACTAATGAATAAACCCGCGACCCCATAGAACGACATCACGATCCCTTGTGGAAAAAAAATAATTTGTTGAGAAGGAAATCCAGGTATCAGATTCCTACCAAGATAACTAGAAATTCCAACCACTAAGAATCCTAGTGAACCTAAAAAAAGAATAAAGGCCCAGAAAAAATTACTTGCTTTTCGAGACCCTGTTATAAGTTCTATCCATATATGTTCTGATCGCCAGTTCATACTATACTAGATCCGATTGCATTCGATTGGAATTCAGAAAAAAAAATTTGACTTTACTTTTCTTGATGCCAAAGTAACTTTCATTAACTAAAACTATTCTGATATGAACCCTTAGGAGTAATTGGTTAGATACATTGACCTTCTATTATAAAAATATTTGCCGATCGTTTTTATAATCCGTATATACATGGATTTATACGGATATCATGTATCCGCATGCATAACAGTTCTTTCATTTGTATTCGGAAAAAAGGCACATATCATACCGCATTACACTAAACAAATATCTGTACCAAAAAAATATCTGGTTGGCCCCATCAGGTCTAGACAATCTTCTTTTTTTGTACATGAAGAAATAAAGAAGCCATTGCAATCGCCGGAAATACTAGCCCTACTAAAGGGACAAAAAAAGAAGGTAAGTAAAGATCTGTCATAGAACGGGTACCTCAATTTAATATTTGTATCTATTATAAATATAAAGATATCATAAGTATATATATTATATAATAATTATTATAAATAATAATTATTATAAATAATTTTAAGATAAATAAAAATAATATTAAGATAAATAATATTAAAAATAATATAATATTAAGATAAATATATTAAGTACTTAATAAGTGCAAGGAATGAGAACTAAATGAAAATGTAGTGTACCTATTCATCTTTCTACACGAATATGTATGACAACCCACTTTAAGTTTAAGAAATTTTCTGAATTCTCCCGTCCTTAATACTCTTTCTATCTTACTAATAAAATAAAGAGTTTTTTTTTATTAAAGATAAAGAATTTATTATAAGTTCGCGACTCTAACTAAACTAATTCAACCCAACAAAAAGGGATTAGATTTCTAATAAAAAATGGAAGTTCTTGGTAGGCAAGGCATAGAAATCACTTCTATTTTTTCTAGATTTTAATATTTTCGTTTTATTTCTATATTTCTATATTATATATATCTATTTTTCAAAGGAAAAAAACCGTGTAGCTGAAATAACTCACTCAGAACGCCTTTTAAAAGATTACGCGGTATGATTGGGTCGAATAAGCCCTTATGGAATAAATACTCAGCTGCTTGTGAACCGTCGGGTACTGTTTTATTCAATGTTTGTTCAATTACTCTTTTACCTGCGAAAGCAATGTACGCGTTAGGTTCAGCAATAATGACATCTCCCAACATACCAAAACTGGCCGTTACTCCACCAGTTGTAGGGGATGTAAGGATTGATACATAGAATAACTTTTTATTTAATTGATAATTATATGAAGCAGAAGATATTTTAGCCATTTGCATCAAGCTCAAACTTCCTTCTTGCATACGTGCTCCTCCGGAAGCACACACAATAATAACAGGTAGAGATCGATTAGTAGCATACTCGATCAAACGAGTGATTTTCTCGCCTACTACAGATCCCATACTACCCCCCAAAAACTGAAAATCCATAACCCCAATTGCTATGGGAATACCGTTTAATTGACCTATGCCTGTTTGAACAGCTTCAGTTAAACCTGTTCTTTGTTGATAAGAATCAATACGATCTTTATAAGGTTCCTCCTCTGAATGAAATTCAATGGGGTCCGTGGAGACCATATCTTCGTCCATAGGATCCCAAGTGCCTGGGTCAATCAAAAGTTCGATTCTATCTGAACTGCTCATTTTCAAATGATATCCACACTGCTCACAAATATTCATTTTTGATCTAAAAAATTTTTTATAATTTAATCCATAACAATTTTCGCACTGAACCCATAAATTTTTGTATTTTTTATTTATATCAAAATCATTAGATCTTCCTCTTATATTGAAATCGCGGCTGTTACCATCAGTTCGTATACTAGAATTTCCATTTTCACTATTGCTTACGCCTTCACTACAAATGAAACTAGAAATGTAACAGTTACTGTAATTTTCGGTATCACCTAAAATGTAACTATGAATACTGATTTCAAAACGAAGATAACTATCAATACAACTATTAATGTGATTACTCCAACCAGATTTAGTATCATACATGTAATGATAATAGTCGTGATTGTTAATCTTAGACCTACTATTCAAATAACTGGAAAAAAAAATTTCGAATTCGCTCACAAAAAAACTATTATTGTCAATCTCAAAAATATGATTTTCAATGTCAAAATATACAGAATAACTATCACCATTTCTGCCCCTAACCAAAAAAGTGTTATCAGAGATCAAACTCCAAATATTCCTTATATCAATATCATTGAAACTATACCTATTACTATCACTCCACCTAGAAATGTTTTTTTCCGTATCTTTTTCTTCACTTCCACCGAGATGCCAAGCACCAGGAATAATACCCATTTGAAGAAACGGATATATCATTGATTTAGTTAGCTCACACTTATGTTTTAACTTCCCCTTAAACAACATCGAATTTAACCACCATTTTTTCATAGAGTTTTCCTGCTCCTCATTCTATTTAATGAAAATAGAATAGATGAATAGTCATTCGATGAATAATCATTTTACTATTTTATTTCCTATTAGAATTAAGCATATAATCTAATCATTAGAATTGTTAACTAACAACGAGTGAGTATTGAAATAAATAATTCTCTTTTGGGGAAATCCGAGGTATCACTTAATATAAATATATATTATGATAGAATGATTAATTTAAAATATAAAGAGACAAGTTTCTCTCATGTCATGTACAAAAAAAATTATCATCGAAAAGATAAATAGCTGTTTCTTCC